CGTAAGTTCCTTTTGTATTCCAAAATAAAAACAAAATATCTCTATTTTCTGAATACTATGACTGGACTTTTATGAAAAAAAGAAAAGCCCCTTATCGGATTTGAACCGATGACTTACGCCTTACCATGGCGTTACTCTACCACTGAGTTAAAAGGGCTTATTTTATTTAATTCCCGAACAAGTTACTTGTGTAGATAAAATCTCTATATGCACATATACATATTATATATATATAAGTATATGCAGTAGACTCATAGTGGCTAGTGACTGATTTTTGAATAATAAAATGGATTTGCCTAAGAAGTCTAGGGTAAAATGAATTGTTTCAAAACTGGCCCTAATTTCTTTTATTGAGATGATCCCTATAAACAAAATTAAACAAAATTCACTTGATTGATACATAACATACATGTAAATTCGACATAAAAGAAATTTCAAGATATTTCATCGAATCATGTGATGAATAGATTCTACTTGTCCCCTTGAACTAAAGTCTTAGATAAAATTTTGATAACTTCTCGATCCCGCTTACTAGATTTAGTAGATTTATATACAGAATGTCGATTCTAATGGACGATTCATGAATAACGAATCAAAAAATTCTATACAATTCTGAAAAACGGAAAGATCCCTCGGATCTAATCATATCATTCCATTATATTGACAATTTCAAAAAACTGATGATACTATTATCATAGTATGAGGGCGGTTGAGCAAAGCAAGTTGGCCCCCATCGTCTAGTGGTTTAGGACATCTCTCTTTCAAGGAGGCAGCGGGGATTCGAATTCCCCTGGGGGTAGGGTACTACGAGAGGAAGTTGATCATGGATTAACAATAAGCCTAAAATTGATTCTTCCTGGGTCGATGCCCGAGCGGTTAATGGGGACGGACTGTAAATTCGTTGGCAATATGTCTACGCTGGTTCAAATCCAGCTCGGCCCAATAATTAGCCAATCTATCATGAGATGGTATAACCCCCCTTGTTCTTCAGAAATACCCCATACGAAGATAAAAAAGAATCAAATTTTCTGCGAGATCCCTTATTGCCCCGGGATTGTAGTTCAATTGGTCAGAGCACCGCCCTGTCAAGGCGGAAGCTGCGGGTTCGAGCCCCGCCAGTCCCGACGGATCCAATATCCAATAAATACATCAATTCATTTTTCCTTTTCTATGAACTAGTCTAGTAAAGGGTGTCGGGGGGCATACTTTCATTCCCAAAGCAAAAACGAGTCTTTATTGATTATTTTTTCCATTTCGCTTTTATTGTTTGTTTAGGTTTGTAACTATGTAATTAATCGAAGTGGAAAGGTAACCTGATGATCCTTTATCAAATGATTGTCCAAGGAAAACGAAAGGTAGGTTATAGAAAAAAAATAAGGAAACGGATAATAAATAAAGGAATTTTGGATTGATTGGATCAGGAATCGAAATCTGGATTCGGTATGGATAAAAGAACTTCCTATGTTATACTATTCAAGTCTCGACGACGGGTTTATTTGATAGATCAGATATTGTTATTCATAATATTAATCCGATTCAATATCATCGAGAGGTAATTCATTGAATTTACAGACGAAAGATTTATCATCTCTAGGGGATTAAATCCCGAGTTATTGCCAAGTAAAAAAACCGATAAGATTATGGAAGTCAATATTCTTGCATTTATTGCTACTGCACTATTCATTCTAGTTCCTACCGCCTTTCTACTTATCATTTACGTAAAAACAGTTAGTCAAAATGATTAATTCAATTGAATTTTCAAATTCAATTGAATTAAACTTTCCTTCTTAGTTCTTATCAAAAATTGACGAAGTCAAATGAAAAGGATTCCAATTTCACGTCTTAACTTAAATGAAATGAGCGGACTATAATCGGCAGTATTCTAAGAGATAGATAGTATGGTAGAAAGAAATAGATGAATCTTTCTACCATACTATCTATACTATATATCTCTTAGTCTATAAACTTAGTCAGTCTATAAAGTTGTAATCTAGAATAAAGATAAAGGCTTAAGTTTATATAGATCAATCTACAATATTCTCTTCATACTTCATATATGTATATATGTGTATATTAATTACATATATTGTATGGCATTGACATAACACCCGATTTGCTACATCTATTTGTTCCGATCAATCTGAAATAATTCTTATCTTAGGATTCTAATCCCTTTCCTTTTACTAATAAGGAAGAGGAAGCCTCACCGCTTTTGAACGCCCGAACCATGATGTGAAATAAGTCGATAAAGCATAAATCGCCTTTCTCAAATTAGAAACCAAATTGCCCAATATGTGACCCGCCCGAGGCAAGATCTTATCATTGCATAGTCTCTCGTTAGACAACCACAATCTCTATATCATTTCTCATACAAAGTGCGTATACACTTAACAAAACGACTTCTTCTTTGAATAGTAAAGAGGGAAAGAAATAAAAAAAAAAAGGGCCGGTCTTCCTCAATATCTATACAGTAAAGATAGTAACAGCTCATTCCCCTTAATTGAATTAGAAAATTTCGGAAGAAATTTAGGTTGGAATAATCCGAATCCCTTTCTTTTCGAAATACAAACATGGGAATCGCTGAAATATCTCTTTGAGAGACAGGATATGATTCATATCATAGATTACATTATATTACTCCATAGGACTCCAATGGGAGTCGAAATTCGCAGATTTTGATTTGAAATAGTTCAAAATGCGTTGCAGAACGATCTATAAAACAATTGATACGGTTTGATTCCTGAACTCAATTAGTAGTACTTCTAGAGCCCACTTCTTCCCCACACTACGAGTGAAAGGGAAAATGTAAAGACTACCATTAAAGCAGCCCAAGCGAGACTTACTATATCCATGTGAATTATGTCCCCTATCTCTATAAATACAAAGGAATTATTCCTTTATTCCTCACTAATAATAGTGGAATCAATGGCGCAGAGTCAAAAAGGGATTCTGACCGAACACTTTTGAGAAACCAATCCAATAAATCGATTGTGATTTCGAATCGGGAAAGATTAAACACAAGCAAAATACGTAGTAACGTCCCGGGGCAATGGGAACATGTAGGAATAAGAAAAATAAGGCCTATTCTTGTTGACCTTTTAAGTAAAAATAGAAGGGTAGAAAAGCACTAAAAAAGAGAAATCACGATCTATTACAGACCTCTATTTCCCCATTTGATCTAATTCCTACTTCCTTTCGCGATTATCGCTATGAAACAGGGGGCTTGGCTAGGGGTTGCCGAAAAGGAATTCTTTATTTTTGCCCCTTTTTTTTTCTATAAAAGTCAATTATTCATCCAATCTAATATTGATTGGATTCCCGAGCATTCCGAGATTCTCGCGAGTCCGTCGTATATAAAGCAACTTCTGCCCCTTTCCAAAACTATTAATTGAATTTCCTATCGGGCTCCACAATCTGCTTCAAGATCCAGTGATTTTTCCTTAGTAATAGAAGAAAGTCGTCAAGTCTTGATAGTCCCTCTACCAGTAGATTAGAATATGTTCTTGAATCCTAGATGCGAACGAGGATTCATAATTTTTGATTCTAGAAAACCTTCAGACCACATGCTTAGAATCAAACAAAGTATCAACTGCCTGTTTCCTATGCTTCTACCGGGGAAGCATTCTGCAGGTTTTATCAGCAGAGGAGAAGGAGATATTTCGAGTTTTTTTTGTTGATCAGGCGACACCCGGATTTGAACTGGGGAAAAAGGATTTGCAGTCCCCCGCCTTACCACTCGGCCATGCCGCCAAAATGATACAAACTAGATGAAAATTTTTCCGGAGTACTTAATTTTTTTATTGTACTTGCATTTTGACTCCTGTTTTCCTTAATCCTTTTCCTAAAAGAAAGACCCCTTTTGGTTGGATTTGATCCATCCCTTCGATTGATTGTATAGTATCTGAAAATAGAAATTTGATTTGTCAATAGAAAAGTGAGAGAATGTTTGTAGCATTGTGTATTTTCAGCCGACAAATTCGAACCATTAACTATTGACTGCCTCCTTTCAAATTCATGAACGATTCTGGGATTCGAATCTCAAATTGCGTTTTCCTAATGACATAAGAAAATAGAAAATACAAATTGAGAAAGAACTAATCAGTATGAAATTTTTTCCATCAAAAAATCCTTCTCAAATTCAATTATAACAAAACATATGAGTATATGTAAACCCCAGAACATAAATTGTTACCCAGATATCTATTATTTAGATATGTTGTCGATAGGGAATTATCCTAAAATTATCCTACTTCACTTCAATTTTGCATTGAATAGAAATTATCTTTGGATAGAGCACGACCCCGGGCTGTCCCGAATAGAACCGGCAATAAAAGAGAAGTCGGATATTATAACTATCTGCATACGTGTTTACTAAATGCAACCCTTCTTATACACTTCAAATCGTATTCTACTCAAAAATCAGTAAAGTACAAACATCTATCTTCTCTGCAAATTGTTTTTTGATTGAACAACGAAATCCCTAACATAAAGGCGGTTAAGTGCTAAAAAATGGATTCTATCAGATTTTTTTGTCTTTATCTACCAAATACCGAATCTTTTTATTTTTCTCAAATTCTAATATGTAATATCATAATAATGGTATAATTTTAATAATTTTATTTTTGTTTTGCTATTCTATACAAAAACCTATGACTTTAAAAAGTCTAAGAGAATTCTGTTTCTAGGATTGTTTTATAAATTCCTTTCTATTTTGATCTGTTGCAACTTCCAATTTAAGTAGAAAATTTTCTTTATTCCTCCGTTCATACGTAGTTTATACATTTCATTCCAAATATGGAGTTGGGTAAAATTTCATGTGATTCAGTAAACAGAATAGAAATTCCATCAGTGCTAGATCGTCGATCTAATTCGATGAAGAATGTACTTAATTTAATTAATTTAATAATGCTAGTGGGATTTTTTGATAAATGGGAAATTCAAAATGCTCGGGGATGCAAATGAGGCAATGTCTACAATACCTGGATTTAATCAGATACAAT